TAGGTAGGTATGATTAGAAAAATAAGAAGGTCTCTGACTTCCCGCGCATGGTTACTAAACCTATTCAAATAACAGGCAATCATGCAGCTCGCCAGAATCTCCAGTCAAGAATTCAGACAGCATGCCATCCGCATTTGAAAGATACTCAAATACACTTCGTCTTACTCATGTACTTGCTCAATAGAGCGAACAGGGGCATCACGGCTACTCTTTTTTGGTCTTGTCTCACGAGTCATCAAAAGGAAAGAAAGAGAGGGAGACAGAGAAGGGATCCTAACGCATTCCCATAGTGATATTCACCTAGAGACAAGACTATGTCACAAGATAAGACAATCAAATAATACAAAAAAGAAGAGAGTCTGATAGATAGGAGAAAGAGAGGAGTCTAGAGCAACTACAGGAAACTATTAGACGTTACGCTCCTACCTATAGATAGGAGGAACTTCCCTGACTCTCTGTCTCTGCATCCTGACCGCTTCTTGCTATGGGACTAACGGGAGTGCCCGCATCTTGCTGTGAACTAGAATCTCCTACTCGCATTTTAAGATTCCTCCATGAATGTGGCACTTGTCTTGAAGAGGGTGATGAAAAACCATTAAATTAAGGCTCTCACCGGAGCCCAGGGGCAACACTTACATAAGCCACTGTCAACCACTGTAATAAGAGCAATGGGATACACGACAACGAGCGAATCTCTTTCCCACCCGAAGCTTTAACTGAACCTCTATACCCGACAGAGGAATGACAGCGGGTATAGACCTTAGCAACCCCCTTCTCCTTCCATTGCAAATACTTATATAGATGGAAATGGTTCCCTTCCTTGAGCAGGAATGCATGAGTTGTTAATCCGTATATGAGTCCCCTCACTTCCTCATGTAAGTCAATGTTTCCCCCTCTAGGAGGAGAAATCTCTTTCTCATAACTTCGCAAGCCTACCTGACATTCCCTTCTATCATTCGTTCCTGGATAGCTGTGGTGTTCCAAGAGACATATGGACGATTTCGAAGCCTGCTCTGTGATGGGAGGTGAGGCTGTTCAAGGAAGTATCCTTGGGGAAGGCCGGGCAGTCAAGCGGGCTTAAGAGAGATTGAGATTCTATTCTTCGGGAAGGGAAGTTGTTACGAAAGGTTCTCAGTCTTTCGACTTCCTCATCCATATGAGGACCGGTTTTTTTTGTTCTGGCTTGTAGCTTGATAAAGGGCGGATGGAAGGATAGCTGGAAATTGAATTCCACTTAGAATTCTAAGGAAAAAAGTGGAAGCAACCGTTGCTTTGGTCATTCGACTCCTTGCTGTCATGCTGTCAAAAACAGGGGAATCGGCCGGTCTTACCTACTATTGGATTTGAACCAATGACTCTCGCCGTATGAAAGCGATACTCTAACCGCTGAGTCAAGTAGGTCAAGCTGAGTCAAGTCAGAGAAAATCCCTATAAGAGAAGCCGTGTAACCAGAGTTCCCCTTACTATATAAGGGGGGCGGAGCGCTAAGAAAGAGAAAGCGTTATCACTATACGAAATGAAGCTGCGGCTAGCACGCTCAACTGCTTATGCAGGGTCTATTTATATATTGGGACATATTGAGTCCCAATATAGCTAAAGAAAGGCTCCATTTTGATTCGACAACATATGAATATCCAACTGATGAATCAAGAGGATAAGAATAATCCGCATCTAAATAAAGATACGAAGAAAGAGAATCTAGGGCTGCAACTGGTCCTGGAAAAGAAGCTCTACCGCGAATCGAGCATAGATAGTCCAATTTTTCCTATAAAAAGAAATGAAACAAGGACTCTTTAACCCGATCGATCGATCGGGCCGGATACTCAACCGCCCCTAAACGACCAATAGTGTTTTGAAAGTGTCTGAGGGAGATAGGCACTTCGCGTGTTAGGCGCTTTTGCCCTTTTTTTACTCGCTACAAGTATCAGGAAAGATCTCATTCATTCCTATAAATGCTAGCACTGCTAGAGTTCATGAACTCATAAGTTAGAGCTTTCCAGAGGGTCTAGTAATAAGAGAAAGACAAATTCCTAGCTAACCTAACCCGCTCTTTTACCTCTTTGCTCCGGCACCCATAAATTTAGCACCTTAAAACATCTTTAAAGAAAAAGAAAAAACAAGCTTTTTTATTCTTTATTATTATTATTCTAAAATTCAATAGCTTTTTTTCTTCTTTTTCTTTCCTCTTTCAATTCTTCCCTTTCCTTGTAGCTGGGAGCTCGGGCGGATGCTTGACCCGAGTGAGTAGCGGCAAGAGAAGACCTCTTATTCGGTTCTAGTAATGTAATGAAGCAGTAAAGCACGATCAGCGGTATCGTAAATGAAGCAAGCGTAGCACAGCTGGAAGACGCCCTAGAGTCCGCTTCGGCGAACAAAGGGGAATTGACAAAAGAATGCGAGGAAGTTCTCTACTCCGGTTAAAAGAAAGCGTCCATCCTTCTCCCACTTATTATAGAGGGCATCCATCCAATGCATTGAATGAGGCTTAGCTTTTTTTTAT